GCTTACGTAGCTTAAGTAAAGCACAGCACTGAAGATGCTGAGATGAGCCCTAAAAAGCTCCGAAAGCACAAAGGTTTGGTCCTAGCCTTACAATCAACTTTTTCTGAACTTACACATGCAAGCATCCGCACTCCTGTGAAAATGCCCTTAAGCCTCTTTAACAGGGGATAAGGAGCTGGTATCAGGCACTACTTTAAGCCCATGACACCTTGCTATGCCACACCCACAAGGGAATTCAGCAGTGATAAACATTGAACATGAGCGAGACAAAGCTCGATTCAGTTACAGTTTATAGAGTTGGTCAATCTCGTGCCAGCCGCCGCGGTTATACGAGAAACTCAAGTTGATTATTTTCGGCGTAAAGCGTGATTAAGGTGACTACTAACTAGAGTCAAACTCCAACCAAGCTGTCGCACGCTTTCGTTGGTCTGAAGAACATTCACGAAAGTAACTCTACCCCCCCCCCACACTTGAATTCACGACCGCTAGGAAACAAACTGGGATTAGATACCCCACTATGCCTAGCCATAAACTTTGACTATTTACGCAAAAATCCGCCAGGGAACTACGAGCCTAAGCTTAAAACCCAAAGGACTTGGCGGTGCTCCAAACCCACCTAGAGGAGCCTGTTCTATAATCGATACCCCTCGCTAAACCTCACCACTTCTTGCCAAACCCGCCTATATACCACCGTCGCCAGCCCACCTCGTGAGAGACTCCTAGTAGGCTTAATGATCAAGCATCAATACGTCAGGTCAAGGTGTAGCATATGAAGTGGAAAGAAATGGGCTACATTTTCTATTCCTTAGAATAAACGAAAGATCTTTATGAAATCAGATCGGAAGGCGGATTTAGCAGTAAAGAGAAACAAGAGAGTTCTCTTTAAAATGGCCCTGGAGCGCGCACACACCGCCCGTCACCCTCTTCTACAAATTATATAATTTAAATAAACACATAACAAATACTAAGAAGAGGCAAGTCGTAACATGGTAAGCACACCGGAAGGTGTGCTTGGAACCAAAGTATAGCTTAACCAAAGCCTCTCGCTTACACCGAGACAATATCTGTTAAACCCGGATTACCTTGAGCCAAAAACCTAGCATTCCAAAAATAAACAAACAAATATCTCTTCATCCTCATCAATCACTAATTAAACCATTTTAAAATTTTAGTATAGGCGATAGAAACAAGTCTTAATAGCTACAGAAAAAGTACCGCAAGGGAAAGGTGAAATAGAAATGAAATAACTAACAAAGCAACAAAAAGCAGAGAATAAGCCTCGTACCTTTTGCATAATGGTCTAGCCAGTCCTAATCAAGCAAAAAGAATTTTAGTTTGACCACCCGAAACTAAGCGAGCTACTCCGAGACAGCTTTATAGAGCAAACCCGTCTCTGTGGCAAAAGAGTGGGAAGATCTCCGAGTAGGGGTGACAGACCAAACGAGCCTAGTGATAGCTGGTTGCTCAGGAAACGAATATTAGTTCAACCCTAAAACAGATTTTTAACAGATAAAGTAAAAAATCAACTTAGGATTTATTCAATCAGGGTACAGCCTGATTGAAACAGGATACAACCTACAATATTGGGTAAAGATTATAATCCTTAAGGGAATTGAGTCAGTGGGCCTAAAAGCAGCCACCTGAAAAGAAAGCGTCAAAGCTCGCTCAACATAAAACCCTTTAATTAGTATAGCAAATTCTAAACCCACAATTTATACTGAGCTGTTCTATATAAATATAGAAGCACTTATGCTAGAACTAGTAATGTGAATACACAATTCTCCAAAATGTGAGTGTAGATCAGATCGAATAAATCACTGATACTTAACGTCCTCTTTGAGATCCTTGCAACAACAAAACAAGAAAACCATGCACTAAACACCGTTAATCTAACACAAGAACATTTCAGGAAAGATTAAAAGACGCAGAAGGAACTCGGCAAATTACGAACCCCGCCTGTTTACCAAAAACATCGCCTCTTGCCAACAATCATGTATAAGAGGTCCAGCCTGCCCAGTGACTATATGTTCAACGGCCGCGGTATTCTGACCGTGCAAAGGTAGCGTAATCACTTGTCTTTTAAATAAAGACTGGTATGAACGGCACCACGAAGGTTCAACTGTCTCCTGCATCCAATCCATAAAACTGACCTCCCCGTGCAGAGGCGGGGATATCACCATAAGACGAGAAGACCCTATGGAGCTTAAAACTAAAGGCAACTGCCAAACTATTCTACCCATAAGGATAAACTATAAAACAAGCAGAAATTGACCTAAAGTTTTCGGTTGGGGCGACCATGGAGAATAAAAAATCCTCCTTGAAGAATAGGGCTTACAACCCTTAACCAAGAACCACTATTCTAAGTAACAAAATTTATGACTGCAATTGATCCAGTCTTACTGATCAACGAACCAAGTTACCCTAGGGATAACAGCGCAATCCATTTCAAAAGTTCCTATCGACAAATGGGTTTACGACCTCGATGTTGGATCAGGGCATCCCAGTGGTGCAGCCGCTACTAAAGGTTCGTTTGTTCAACGATTAAAGCCCTACGTGATCTGAGTTCAGACCGGAGTAATCCAGGTCAGTTTCTATCTATGAAGTATTTTTTCTAGTACGAAAGGACCGAAAAAATGAGGCCAATGTTAAAATAAGCCTCCCTCTATATCAATGAAAACAACTAAATTGAAATTAGAACTAATACACTACCCAAGATCAGGGCTAGCTAGCGTGGCAGAGCCTGGCTAATGCGAAAGACCTAAGCTCTTTTCACCAGGGGTTCAAATCCCCTCGCTAGCTATGTTGACCATTATTACCCATCTAATTAACCCACTTCTCTATATAATTCCAGTACTTCTGGCAGTTGCATTCCTAACTTTAATCGAACGAAAAGTCCTAGGCTATATACAACACCGTAAAGGCCCTAACATTGTAGGACCAACCGGTCTGCTTCAACCAATTGCAGACGGGGTCAAGCTATTTATTAAAGAACCTATCCGACCCTCTACCTCTTCCCAAACCTTATTCTTAATCGCACCCACTATGGCTCTGGCCTTAGCCATATCCATTTGAGCCCCCCTTCCCATACCATTCTCACTAGCAGATTTAAACCTGGGGATCCTATTTATTCTGGCCTTATCAAGCCTCACAGTATACACTATTCTCGGGTCGGGGTGATCATCAAATTCTAAATACGCCCTAATTGGAGCACTACGAGCAGTTGCGCAAACCATTTCTTATGAAGTAACACTCGGATTAATCCTGCTCTGTATAATTTTACTAGCTGGTGGATTCACCTTGTATAACTTCAATACAACACAAGAACAAATATGATTGATCATTCCTGGATGACCAATAGCAGCAATATGATATATTTCTACACTAGCAGAGACGAACCGAGCACCCTTCGATCTAACGGAGGGGGAGTCTGAACTCGTTTCAGGTTTTAATGTTGAGTACGCAGGAGGACCATTTGCCCTATTCTTTCTAGCCGAATACGCCAACATTTTAATAATGAACACACTATCTGCCATCCTGTTTCTAGGGTCTTCATTCATAAATCATCCAGAATTAACAACAATCTCTCTAATAATCAAATCATCCGTCCTGTCTTTAGTGTTCCTATGAGTACGAGCATCATACCCACGATTTCGGTATGATCAACTCATGCACTTAGTATGAAAAAATTTTCTTCCAGTCACACTAGCAATAACACTATGACATATTTCATTACCAATCTCCTTGCTAGGCCTACCATCACAAACCTAGGAAATGTGCCCGAAAGTCAGGGATCACTTTGATAGAGTGAAACATATGGGTTCAAACCCCATCATCTCCTTAGAAAGACAGGAATTGAACCTGCACCTGAGAGATCAAAACCCTCCGTACTCCCACTATACCACTCTCTAGTAAAGTCAGCTAAAAAAGCTTTTGGGCCCATACCCCAAACATGTTGGTTAAACCCCTTCCTTTACTAATGAACCCAATCACCTTATCAATTGTATTAACCAGCCTTGCCTTAGGAACAATCTTTACCGTATCAAGTAGTCATTGACTTCTTGCTTGAATGGGTCTTGAAATCAACACATTAGCAATTATTCCCCTTATAACTCAACACAAGCACCCACGAGCCATTGAAGCCTCAACAAAATACTTTTTAACACAAGCAGCAGCTTCAGCACTTCTTCTCTTCTCTAGCCTAAATAACGCCTGATTAACCGGAGAGTGATCAATTCTAGACCTAACAAACCCACTATCGTGCGCAACTATGACTATTGCAATCTGCATAAAATTAGGACTGGCACCATTCCACTTTTGACTGCCGGAAGTCCTTCAAGGACTAAGCCTCACTACAGGTTTGATCCTATCAACATGACAAAAACTAGCCCCAATAGCTATTTTGTACCAAATTTCTCCTATACTAAACACACCACTCCTACTCACAATTGGTCTAACATCAACACTGGTCGGTGGATGAGGTGGGCTAAATCAGACCCAGTTACGAAAGATCCTAGCTTTTTCATCTGTTGCACATCTAGGCTGAATAATCTCTATTCTTCCGTTTTCACCTCAACTGATATTCCTAAACCTAGCTATCTATTTAATTATAACTTCTACCATATTTTTGACACTAATAACCATCTCATCAACAAAAATTTCATCTCTAGCTACTTCATGATCTAAGTCCCCAACTACCACAGCACTATCTCTCCTCACCCTTCTATCTCTAGGCGGCCTCCCACCTCTTTCAGGATTCTTACCAAAATGACTTATTATCCAAGAATTAACTAATCAAAACACAACTATTTTAGCCACAGTATTAGCCCTATCAGCATTACTTAGCTTATTTTTTTACTTACGCCTAACATACGTCGTCACACTAACATCATCACCAAACACATCTAATATGACTATTACATGACGACATCACTCTAAACAACCAACTATTTTATTAGCAATTTTTCTAATCTTATCCTCATTTATTATCCCAATCTCACCATTAATGGTGGTATAGAGATTTAAGTTAACTAGACTAAGGGCCTTCAAAGCCCTAAGCAGGAGTTAAAATCTCCTAATCTCTGTATTAAGGCTTGCAGGACTCTATCCTACATCAACTGAATGCAACTCAAACACTTTAATTAAGCTAAAGCCTTCCTAGAAAGACGGGCTTCGATCCCGCAACATTTTAGTTAACAGCTAAACGCTCAATCCAACGAGCTTCGTTCTACTTCTCCCGTTTTTAAAAACAAGAAAACGGGAGAAGCCCCGGCAAACTTTCGTTTGCTTCTCGAGATTTGCAATCTGGCATGTCAAACACCGCAGGGCTTGGAAAGAAGAGGACTTGAACCTCTGTATACGGGGCTACAACCCGCCGCCTATTACTCGGCCACCTTACCTGTGGCAATTACTCGTTGATTATTCTCAACAAATCACAAAGACATTGGCACCCTTTACTTAGTTTTTGGTGCTTGAGCAGGGATGGTCGGAACCGCTCTTAGCCTTCTAATTCGGGCAGAACTAAGCCAACCAGGAACTCTACTTGGAGATGACCAAATTTATAATGTTATCGTTACAGCACATGCCTTTATTATAATTTTCTTCATAGTTATGCCTATTATAATTGGCGGTTTTGGTAACTGATTAGTTCCTTTGATAATTGGAGCCCCTGATATAGCATTCCCTCGGATAAATAACATAAGCTTCTGACTCCTCCCACCATCTTTCCTTCTCTTATTAGCATCATCTGGGGTTGAAGCAGGAGCTGGAACAGGTTGAACTGTTTATCCACCTTTAGCTGGAAACCTAGCACATGCTGGAGCATCAGTTGATTTAACAATTTTTTCTCTTCATTTAGCTGGTGTATCATCTATTCTAGGAGCAATTAATTTTATTACAACAACAATTAACATAAAACCTCCAGCTATATCACAATACCAAACACCACTATTTGTTTGATCCGTATTAATTACTGCTGTGCTCTTACTTCTCTCCCTCCCTGTTTTAGCTGCAGGGATTACAATACTATTAACTGATCGAAACCTAAACACAACCTTCTTTGATCCTGCTGGTGGTGGTGATCCTGTACTCTATCAACACTTATTTTGATTCTTTGGGCACCCAGAGGTATACATTCTCATTTTACCAGGATTTGGCATGATCTCCCATATTGTGACTTACTACTCAGGAAAAAAAGAACCTTTTGGTTATATGGGGATAGTATGAGCAATAATGTCAATCGGACTTCTAGGGTTTATTGTCTGGGCCCATCACATATTTACAGTTGATCTTAATGTAGACACTCGAGCCTATTTTACATCAGCAACAATAATTATTGCTATCCCTACTGGTGTAAAAGTATTTAGCTGATTAGCTACTATACACGGAGGAACAATTAAATGAGATGCTCCAATATTGTGAGCCCTTGGTTTCATCTTCTTGTTTACCGTTGGTGGCTTAACAGGCATTGTCCTTGCCAACTCATCACTAGATATTATACTTCATGATACTTATTATGTAGTAGCACACTTCCACTATGTCCTTTCTATAGGAGCTGTATTTGCTATTATAGGAGGATTTGTCCACTGATTCCCCCTATTTACTGGTTATACACTGCACGAAACATGAGCAAAAATCCACTTTGGAGTAATATTTGCTGGTGTAAATTTAACCTTTTTCCCCCAACACTTCCTTGGCCTGGCTGGAATGCCTCGACGATATTCTGATTACCCAGACGCATACACATTATGAAACACTGTTTCATCTGTCGGGTCCCTAATCTCTCTAGTGGCTGTAATTATGATAATATTTATTATCTGAGAAGCATTTGCAGCTAAACGGGAAGTCTCACTAACAGAACTAACATCAACAAATATTGAATGACTTCACGGCTGCCCACCCCCATATCACACCTTTGAGGAACCGGCCTTTGTTCAAATTCAACCAACCAATAATTAAAGACGAGAAAAGAGGGAATCGAACCCCCATGTTCTGATTTCAAGTCAGTCGCATCACCACTCTGCCATTTTCTTACTAATGAACCATTCGAGATGTTAGTAAAATATTATACCTCCTTGTCAAGGTGGAGTTGTTGGTTAAACTCCAGCACATCTCAACATGGCACACCCATCACAATTAGGTTTTCAAGACGCAGCCTCCCCAATCATAGAAGAGTTACTACACTTCCACGACCATACGCTAATAGCCGTTTTTCTTATTAGTACGCTTGTCCTTTATATTATTACCATTATGATAACTACTAAATTAACTAATACGAACTCTATAGATGCCCAAGAAATTGAGATAGTATGAACTATTATACCAGCCATTATCCTTATTATGATTGCCCTTCCATCCCTTCGTATTTTGTACTTAATAGATGAAGTTAACGACCCTCATCTAACAATTAAAGCAATTGGCCATCAATGATATTGAAGCTACGAATACACAAACTATGAAGACCTATCATTTGACTCATACATGGTCCCAACTAATGACCTTGCCCCAGGACAATTCCGACTACTAGAGGTCGATAACCGGATAGTGGTTCCAATAGAGTCACCAACTCGACTGCTAGTAACAGCCGAAGACGTTCTACACTCCTGAGCTGTTCCCTCTTTAGGTGTAAAAACAGACGCAATCCCAGGACGATTAAACCAAACATCATTTATCGCTACTCGTCCTGGAGTATTTTACGGACAATGTTCAGAAATTTGCGGAGCCAACCACAGCTTTATACCTATTGTAGTTGAAGCGGTTCCACTAACCGATTTTGAAAACTGATCTTCATCAATGCTAGAAGCTTCACTAAGAAGCTAAATAGGGTATAAGCAACAGCCTTTTAAGCTGTAGACTGGTGACCCCCAACCACCCTTAGTGATATGCCACAATTAAACCCCGGCCCATGATTTCTAATCTTAATCTTCTCTTGATTTGTCCTTTTAACAATTATCCCTCCAAAAGTGTTAAAACATAAAGCATTTAATGAACCCACCACACAAACTACAGAAAAATCTAAACCTAACCCTTGAACCTGACCATGAACTTAAGCTTCTTTGACCAATTTATGAGCCCTGTAATTTTAGGTATTCCACTTATCACTATTGCAATACTTGTCCCATGATTGTTATTTCCTAATCCATCTAACAAATGACTAAATAATCGACTAATTACTTTACAGTCGTGATTTATTCACAATTTCACTAAACAAATTTTATTGCCAATTAATACGCCAGGGCATAAATGAGCATTACTTTTAACGTCCTTAATACTACTACTCATGTCCCTCAACCTTTTAGGGTTATTACCATACACCTTTACACCAACCACTCAGCTATCCTTAAATATGGGTTTTGCTGTTCCATTGTGATTGGCAACAGTAGTTATTGGTATACGAAATCAACCAACCATTGCTTTAGGACACCTTCTCCCTGAAGGAACACCCACACCTCTTATTCCCGTACTAATTATTATCGAAACAATTAGCCTTTTTATCCGACCATTGGCCTTAGGAGTCCGACTTACCGCTAATTTAACAGCTGGACACCTATTAATTCAACTAATTGCCACTGCAGCCTTCGTGTTACTTTCAATTATACCTACCGTTGCCATCCTAACATCAATTGTTCTTTTCCTACTTACACTCCTAGAAATCGCCGTTGCAATAATTCAAGCATACGTATTCGTCTTACTTTTGAGCCTTTACCTACAAGAAAACGTCTAATGGCACACCAAGCACACGCCTACCACATAGTCGACCCAAGCCCTTGACCACTAACAGGAGCTGTTGCAGCTCTTCTCCTAACATCAGGCTTAGCCATATGATTCCACTTTGGATCAGTAATTCTTCTCACACTAGGCCTAATTACCATGGTTCTAACAATAATTCAATGATGACGAGATGTAATCCGAGAAGGAACATTCCAAGGACACCATACACCACCTGTCCAAAAAGGCTTACGATATGGAATAATTTTATTTATCACATCAGAAGTCTTCTTCTTTGTTGGATTTTTCTGAGCATTTTACAACTCAAGTTTAGCTCCAACATACGAGCTTGGAGAATGCTGACCACCTACAGGGATTACCCCCCTTAACCCATTTGAAGTCCCTCTTCTTAATACAGCTGTACTTTTAGCATCAGGAGTTACTGTAACATGAGCTCATCATAGCATCATGCACGGGGATCGAAAAGAAGCAATTCAATCACTAGCCCTAACAATCCTTCTTGGACTTTACTTCACAGCCCTTCAAGCCATAGAATATTATGAAGCCCCATTCACAATTGCAGATGGAGTTTATGGATCAACATTTTTTGTAGCAACTGGATTCCACGGCCTCCATGTTATCATCGGCTCTTTATTTCTATCTGTTTGTTTGATACGACAAATTCAATACCATTTTACATCTAAACACCATTTTGGCTTTGAGGCAGCCGCATGGTACTGACACTTTGTTGACGTAGTCTGATTATTCCTTTACGTATCAATTTACTGATGAGGATCATACTTTCTTAGTATTAACCAGTACACGTGACTTCCAATCACAAAGTCTCAGTTAGAATCTGAGAGAAAGTAATGACAGCCACTATTTTAATAATTGCTCTAGCTTTATCAACTATCTTAGCAATCCTAAGTTTTTGACTCCCACAGATCACACCAGATTTAGAAAAACTCTCCCCATACGAATGCGGATTTGATCCTCTGGGCTCTGCCCGATTACCATTTTCCATGCGATTTTTCTTAATTGCTATTTTATTCCTCCTATTTGACCTAGAGATTGCCCTTCTTCTCCCATCCCCATGGGCTGCACAACTTACTTCACCGGATATTGTGATTTTATGAGCAGCTTTAATTCTAACCCTTCTTACCCTAGGCCTAATTTATGAATGACTTCAAGGCGGCCTAGAGTGAGCTGAGTGAGTTGTTAGTCCAAGCAAGACAGTTGATTTCGGCTCAACAAATTATGGATAAACCCCATAACAACTCTATGACACTTATCCACTTTAGCTTCTGCTCAGCTTTTATTCTAGGTTTAACAGGATTAGCCTTAAACCGTTCCCACTTACTCTCAGCCTTACTCTGTTTAGAGGGTACAATACTATCCATATATGTTGGGTTATGTACTTGACCAACTATAACCATAACATTCTCCTTTTCACTGATCCCTATACTTATACTTACTTTTTCAGCCTGTGAAGCCGCAACAGGACTAGCCCTGATAGTTGCCACCACACGAACTCACGGAACAGATAAATTATTTAACCTAAACCTTCTACAATGCTAAAAATTTTATTACCAACACTCATGCTAATTCCGTCGACATGGTTAATAAATAAAAAATGACTATGACCTTCTTTAACCTCTCAAAGCCTTCTTATTTCATTATTAAGCTTAACATGATTTTTTAACCAATCTGAAACAACCCACTTCTCAAACCACTTAATATCCGTTGACCAGATCTCCACCCCGTTACTAATTTTAACCTGCTGACTTCTCCCATTAATACTTCTTGCAAGTCAAAACCACTTAACAACAGAACCTGTCTCACGACAACGAACTTTTATTACCATACTTATCTTTCTTCAACTATCACTGATTATAGCTTTCTCAGCAACAGAGCTAATTTTATTTTATATTATATTCGAAATTACATTAATCCCAACACTAATTATTATTACACGTTGAGGTAACCAGGCCGAGCGTTTAAACGCAGGCACTTATTTTTTATTCTACACCCTGGCAGGCTCTCTCCCTCTTCTGGTTGCCCTTTTATCATTATACTCATCTACAGGAACATTATCTATAAATCTTCTTCAACTTCTCCCTAATCATATTCCTATAACTTGAGCTAACAAATCATGATGACTTGCCTGCTTACTGGCCTTTATAGTAAAAATACCTCTTTACGGCACTCATTTATGACTTCCTAAAGCCCATGTAGAAGCCCCAATTGCTGGCTCAATAGTTCTTGCTGCTATTCTCTTAAAACTCGGCGGGTACGGTATTATTCGAATTTCAATTACACTTTCCCCCGCCATAAAAGAATTGGCTTACCCATTTCTTATTTTATCACTATGAGGTATTATTATAACTAGCTCAATCTGCTTGCGACAAACAGATCTGAAATCCATAATCGCCTATTCATCTGTGAGCCATATAGGTTTAGTTATTTCAGCAGCAATAATCCAAACCCCATGAAGCTTAACAGGAGCAATAATTTTAATAATCGCCCACGGTCTTATTTCATCTGCCCTATTCTGTCTAGCAAATACGAATTACGAACGAACGCACAGTCGAGCATTAATTTTATCACGAGGCCTACAAACCATCCTACCGCTAATGGGCACCTGATGACTAATCTCCAACCTCGCTAACATGGCTCTACCACCATCTCCTAACCTTATAGGAGAAATCACTATTATAACAGCTTTATTTAACTGATCAAACTGAACCATCATTCTAACAGGGCTTGGCACATTGCTAACAGCCAGTTATTCCCTTTATATATTCTTGATAACGCAACGAGGGATAACCCCAGAACATCTTAATGCAATTTCCCCAACACACACCCGAGAACATACTTTAATAACTATGCATTTAATCCCGATTATTCCTTTGATAATAAAACCAGAGCTAATCTGAGGGTTATTTTTCTGTAGATATAGTTTAATAAATACTAGATTGTGATTCTAGAGTTAGAGGTTAAACCCCTCTTATCAACCGAACTTGGCTGGGACCCTAAGAACTGCTAATTACTTAGTTCCGTGGTTCAATTCCACGGCTTGTTCGGCTTTTAAAGGAAAACAGTCTATCCGCTGGTCTTAGGAACCAGAAACTCTTGGTGCAAATCCAAGTAAAAGCTATGAATTTTCCACTAATTTTCAACTCCTCTATATTAATTACAATTTCAATTTTAATTTTACCCCTTTTTTTGTCAACATTTAATATGAATACTTTTAACCTCCACTACTTAATCAAAACATCAGTAAAAACAGCTTTTTTTGTTAGCATGGTTCCACTTGCTATTTTTCTAGACCAGGGCCTAGAGTCAATCGCCACTAACTTTCACTGAATAAACATCAATACTTTTGACATTAACATTAGCTTTAAATTTGATATTTACTCCTCAATCTTCCTCCCTATTGCCCTATTTGTTACATGATCTATTCTAGAATTCGCCACCTGGTATATAGCCTCAGATCCATTAGTTACTCGATTTTTTAAATACCTTTTAACATTCCTTGTAGCTATGGTTATTCTAGTAACAGCCAACAACTTTTTCCAATTTTTTATCGGGTGAGAGGGGGTTGGAATCATATCCTTCCTTTTAATTGGGTGATGGTACGCCCGAGCTGATGCAAACACAGCAGCCCTTCAGGCAGTAATCTATAACCGAGTTGGAGACATCGGACTAATCTTAAGTATGTCTTGACTAGCAATAAACTTTAACTCATGAGAGATACAACAAATCTTTATACTTAATACAGAAAGCCTTACACTACCACTCCTTGGGTTAATCCTAGCAGCTACTGGCAAATCTGCACAATTTGGCCTTCACCCTTGACTGCCTGCCGCAATAGAAGGACCCACCCCAGTTTCTGCCCTACTTCACTCTAGCACAATAGTAGTTGCAGGAATTTTTTTGCTTATCCGAATTCACCCAATTATAAATAATAATCAAACTGCACTTACAATCTGTTTATGTTTAGGGGCCATCACAACACTATTTACAGCCGCCTGCGCTTTGACTCAAAATGATATTAAAAAAATTGTAGCATTCTCTACATCCAGTCAGCTAGGGCTAATAATAGTAACTATCGGACTCAATCTCCCCCAATTAGCCTTCTTTCACATCTGCACCCACGCATTCTTTAAAGCCATGTTATTCCTGTGCTCGGGCTCTATTATTCACAGCCTTAACGATGAGCAAGATATCCGAAAAATAGGTGGTTTACAACACTCACTACCAGTCACCACATCTTGCTTAACAATTGGTAGTTTAGCCCTTACAGGAACCCCCTTTCTAGCAGGCTTCTTCTCAAAAGACGCCATTATTGAAGCCCTTAACACTTCTCAAACTAATACCTGAGCCTTAGCAATAACACTAATTGCAACATCATTCACAGCCATTTATAGCTTTCGAATTGTTTTCTTCGCATCTATGGGCCACCCACGATTAAACTCACTCTCTCCTATCAACGAGAACAACAAAGCAGTAATCAACCCCATTAAACGATTGGCTTGAGGAAGCATCCTGGCTGGGCTGCTAATTTCATCCAACATACTACCAATCAACTCCCCCATCATAACTATACCAGCCCTTGCGAAACAAGCAGCTATTATTGTAACTATTACCGGGTTAATTATTGCTATAGATTTATCTAAACTAACAACTTCTATAAACAAAACGTCAAAAACTAAAATACACTCTTTTTCCAACCTGCTTGGATTTTTTCCAACTATTATTCACCGAGCCCTACCAAAAACTAACCTTAACCTAGCACAAAGTATTGCAACTCATCTAATTGACCTATCCTGATATGAAAAAGCAGGCCCTCAAGGATTGGCAAACCAACAACTGCCAATAATTAAAACCACTTCAAATATTCAACAAGGACTTATCAAAACTTACCTAACCCTTTTTTTAATAACCTCAGCAATTATTATTGCCCTACTCTAATGCACGAAGACTCCCACCATATTGACTTCGAGTTAATTCAAACACCACAAATAAGGTTAACAACAAAACTCACCCGCCAATAAACAGTAACCACCCACCACATGAGTATATTAAAGCCACCCCTACTCAATCACCACGCATAACATAACCTCCTAATTCACCAGACTTATTTATTCCATCAACCTCAACTCCACCTAAAAGTATATATCACACCAAAACACTCACTAAATAAACTAATACATAAAATACAACTGATCAACTACCCCATGCTTCAGGATAAGGTTCAGCAGCCAAAGCTGCCGAATAAGCAAACACCACCAACATTCCACCAAGATAAATTAAAAAAAGAACAATAGACAAAAATGAAGACCCAAACGCAGCAATCACTAAACACCCAGCCCCTGCCGCTATTACCAGCCCCAAAGCAGCATAATAGGGAGATGGATTTGAAGCAGCAGCTACCAGCCCTAAGACCAACACAATTATTGAAAAAGAAATTATATAAATCATAATTCCCACCAGGATTCTAACCAGAACCTGTGATCTGAAAAACCACTGTTGTTATTCAACTATAGGAACTAATGGCACCAAACATCCGTAAATCACACCCATTAATTAAAATTATTAATAACTCCTTCATCGACCTTCCAGCCCCATCAAACATCTCATCATGATGAAACTTCGGATCTCTTCTTGGGGTTTGTTTAATTGCCCAAATCGTTACAGGGCTCTTTCTCGCAATACACTATACAGCAGACACATCAATAGCATTTTCTTCAGTAGCCCATATCTGCCGAGACGTCAACTATGGTTGATTAATCCGAAATCTACATGCCAACGGAGCCTCATTCTTCTTTATCTGCATCTACCTACACATCGGACGAGGCCTATATTACGGCTCGTTCTTGTTCAAAGAAACATGAAACATTGGTGTTATTCTCCTATTTCTAGTAATAGCTACAGCATTCGTCGGCTATGTCCTTCCATGAGGACAAATGTCCTTCTGAGGGGCTACAGTAATTACTAATCTTCTTTCTGCTATTCCGTACATCGGAAACGTACTAGTCCAATGAATTTGGGGAGGTTTCTCTGTAGACAACCCTACCCTAACTCGATTTTTTGCTTTCCATTTTCTCCTTCCATTTGTTATTGCCGGAGCCAGCATCCTCCACCTCCTGTTTCTCCACGAAACAGGGTCTACGAACCCAACAGGATTAAACTCAGACCCAGACAAAGTTCCTTTCCACCCATACTTCTCTTATAAAGATCTTCTGGGCTTCCTAATTATACTTACAGCACTCACCCTTTTAGCCATATTTTCCCCTAATCTATTAGGTGACCCTGATAACTTCACCCCTGCTAACCCTTTAGTCACCCCCCCTCACATTAAGCCAGAATGATACTTTCTATTCGCCTACGCTATTCTACGATCAATTCCAAATAAACTAGGCGGAGTACTAGCCCTTGTTTTTTCTATCTTAATCCTAGCTCTCATGCCCCTTCTCCACACATCAAAACAACGAAGCTTAATGTTCCGACCATTAACACAAATTATGTTCTGAGCCTTGGTAGCAGATACACTAATCTTAACCTGAATCGGAGGCCAACCAGTTGAAGATCCCTACATCATAATCGGACAGTCAGCCTCAGTAATCTACTTCTCGATCTTTATTATTATTTTCCCACTTGTCGGGTGAGTAGAAAATAAATTATTAAACTGATAGTCCTGATAGCTTAATCTAAAGCATCGGTCTTGTAAGCCGAAGATTGGAGGCTAACACCCTCCTCAAGACTTTTTTGGCAGTTGTTAGCTGATCGAGAAAGAAGGAATTAAACCTCCACTATTGACCCCCAAAGCCAACATTCTAATTAAATTATCTCCCGTCATATGCACTTTGTAACGCTATGCACTATTTACATTATATGTATATCGAGCATAAATTTATATACCCCTTGTCTAATATATTCAACTAAATATCAAGAATTAAACATATTCTATGTCTATATACATAATATGTTTTTATAGCATAAATTTATATACCCCTTGTCTACATTAAGCCCAGATAAGATTGCCATAATCCAACAAATAATCCCCAACAATACAATAATAATATCAATTAATCGAAAATAATTAACATGTCTAAAACATACTATTACAACTACAATGATACACCATCTGTCACATAAAATATTATTTATCAAAGAAAATGAATGTTAGTACACATATTTTAATATAAATTTTACAAATAATCCATCATACCTATAACCATCTTGAAACAATATTAACTCACAATTTAACAACTAATTCTCAAACAATATATCCATAATAACTTAATAATATCACCCAAACATATAGTGCTCGACCAATAACATCAAATATTAACATTAATGTTATCAACAAATAAATAAGTTTTACATAACTTGACTTATAACATGAATATGAATTACTAATAAATCTAATAAGATTAAACATTTATTGTTCCAGTTGTACATCTCCTACGCTTAATACCCATACGTACTGTTTCACTCAGAATATCATATATTCATAACATTTATTAATCGTATTCTTCCATAATAACATATAATACCGTAATTACTTATAAGTTATTTAAAAACATACATATATAAAAAACATTCTAATAATGCTAATCACAAAAAATTTAACAATCCCCAATCATTATAATCTAACATAAGTTGAAATATTATAAATATTTGCCAAAAACATTTAATTCATGAATTTCAACTTAATAATGTTTTATCGTACATAATACAGTAATATAATACAAATATTTATTATAATAAAAAACCTTTAATCCACTATCTTCATGATAACCTCAGTGTCGCTAAGACAAATAAACATCAAACAAGCAGTATTAATAATTTATAACCAAAATTAACTAATTCTAGCAGAGACTGTGATTTCAACCCCTCCTCACTTTACCCAGCCTGGAGTGATGTCTGATGCAAGATGCCCTGAATCTACCGTACCTGGATCTAGGCCGGATTACTGATGAAGTTTAAAAAGCATCTGCCGATAGTGAATCTGTGGGATCTTAACCTAAGACTAGTCCCTAGTGTAATTCAGTAAAGCATCATTTCTATGCGTTAGTCCATCTCGCCCTCAGCCCAGCCTAGTTACTAATTGGATTGCATACATAGTTTTTTATCTTATTGGATTTCATTAGCATCTCAGTAGTGGCTAACAGCGCATATTACGTATCAGGGTGGAACATAGGTTTTATTGGCTAAGACGTACACGAAGTATTATCTCATGGTGTTAGAAATGAATGCAGGATTGACATATTTTACCCTTAATCACAATGTGTTCCTCAACTTTACTGTTATTTACCACCTGGGTTGAGACTAATCTGTATTAAGGGCGTTTCCGCGCGCTAAACCCCCCTTACCCCCCAAATTAATTTTTCCTGTAAAACCTTGTATTTTCCCGTCAAACCCCGAAACCGGAAAAAATTTTACATTCTAAACTAATTTATTTTAACTAAACTCTAAAAAGTTTCTAGGTCAGCTGAATAAGCTGTTCTCCTAATCTTTTTGCCTTCGTGAGATAGTTAAAATAGGGTGCCATAACCCAAACCCAAATATTTATTGTATATATATCGTATGTGTTGTGATAATTTCAATATCAGTCTCTCCACTAGTACAACACTTTTTTTAAAAACACATTATAACGTTGCATATTAACAAATAGCTTTTTGTACT